CTGGGGAGTTGGCTGATAAAGATGGACAGTAACGATCGCGTAATATAAATTCTTCGGCCTCGTCATCGAAAGCGGCTTCCAATTGCTCGGAAATTCTAAGCTATATGGGGGACTTGGATGGTGAGCAAAAACAATTGATCAAGAAGTTGGTCAACTTTCGCATGAAAGAAGGTAAAAAAACAAGAGTTCGTGCTATTGTTTATCAAACTTTTCATCGCCCCGCTCGAACTGAACGCGATGTAATCAAACTTATGGTTGACGCCCTAGAGAATATAAAGCCCATATGCGAAGTGGAAAGAGTAGGAAGAGCAGGTACTATTTATGATGTCCCTGGGATTGTAGCCAGGGATCGTCAACAAACCTTAGCTATTCGTTGGACCCTTGAAGCAGCTTTCAAACGACGTATAATCTACAGGACAAGCTTAGAGCAATGTTCATTTGATGAGATACTGGATGCTTACCGAAAGAGGGGAATTGCACGTAAGAAAAGGGGGAATCTTCATAGACTGGCTTCCACCAATCGAAGTATCGCGCATTTCAGATGGTGGTAAAGTGAGACCACAAAAAGAGCTCTTCCGAATGATAAATAAAAAAAGTGCTTAGTTTCGTTGGAAAAACCAACGCAAATCTCATATTTACTTTATAAAGCCGGATATATAAAAGGTTGGAGAGAGTGACTTTATGAAATTCTCTTATGTTATGTAAGTAGCTATGTAGTTAGTTAGTCTTTTTTTCTAGTAAGCCTCTTCCCTGTGTATTAGCCCCCCTTTTTTCAAAAAAGAAGCCCCAGCTCCCTAAGAGGGACCCTTCTCTGATAAGGAAGGAAACAAAAGAATCTCAATTTTACGACAAATCCGGTCCGATGGCTGTTCTCCACTAACCACAAAGATATAGGGACTCTATATTTCATTTCATCTTTGGTGCCATTGCTGGAGTGATGGGCACATGCTTCTCAGTACTGATTCGTATGGAATTAGCACGACCCGGCGATCAAATTCTTGGTGGGAATCATCAACTTTATAATGTTTTAATAATGGCTCACGCTTTTTTAATGATCTTTTTTATGGTTATGCCGGCGATGATAGGTGGATCTGGTAATTGGTCTGTTCCGATTCTGATAGGTGCGCCTGACATGGCATTTACACGATTAAATAATATTTCATTCTGGTTGTTGCCACCAAGTCTCGTGCTCCTATTAAGCCCAGCCTTAGTAGAAGTGGGTAGCGGCACTGGGTGGACGGTCTATCCGCCCTTAAGTGGTATTACCAGCCATTCTGGAGGAGCAGTTGATTCAGCAATTTCTAGTCCTCATCTATCTGGTGTTTCATCCATTTTAGGTTCTATCAATTTTATAACAACTATCTCCAACATGCGTGGACCTGGAATGACTATGCATAGATCACCCCTATTTGTGTGGTCCGTTCTAGTGACAGCATTCCCACCTTTATTATCACTTCCGGTACTGGCAGGGGCAATTACCATGTTATTAACCGAGAAATAGCGTAATAGAGAGAAAGATTGTATCAATATCAAGGCAAGTGGGAGGCGAGTAATTGAATCATCATCAGGTTAGGATCGATCTAAACCAGCCCATTATTTATATGATATGATTCAACATGCCAACTATTAAACAACTTATGTTCACAGGGGCTAGAAAGACTCGGTCATAGGAACTTAGACCACCTACGCGCTGGTAAACGAAAACCACCTCGACCGGATCAGAGTAAACAACAATGTCGAATCAGGCCGCCCCTTGTCTTGAAAGAATTCACACGCGGCCACCAGCTTTCCAAAAAGAAGGGGAGATCTGCTGCTTACTGCTCACGGAAACACTAGATTTATTCATTTTCTTCAGTACTCTTTGGGTAGAGAGTAACATCCTTAGCCTTGCACATAAAATGGGAAGTATTCTCTCTACCACAATGATACACATCACGATCATAGAGCCAAGGCCGACCCCCTAATATGTGTGTAACATTCATGGGAACAACATCACACCAAATATAATCTTTATAATGACCAGAAAATAGAAACTAAACAGCATTGAGTTACCGGTATGGTAGTTTTGTTGATCCATGCGACATGATATGGTTGTGGATGTGGCTCGGTAGGAAGCTTCTATATCTCAACTGTAGAGGCTGAAACCACATTCATGCAACTCCCACCATCAATGACCAGCTTCCGTAATTCTTTGCCGCAGGTGACAAGTGTTTGAAAGATGGTTGTTCTCTTCCAATCTTACTTCTCAATCTTTGGGGCAGCGAGAGCCGAACCACCATAGCAAGGGAGGTATCTACGTCAGAATCCACCAAGTCGTCTGCATTGAACTCTGGATTCTCTTCATCTTCCTCATTTTCTGCTCCTTCTTGTTGAAGCTGTTCTTCTTGTTCCACTTGTAGGCTGGGCTTTGTTGGAGAGGTGTTGTCCTAGCAGTTCGGTTGCCATCAGTAAGCCTTTTTGCTGCTATCTCCCCAGCTTGGTAAGTTATTTTCTTGACGGT